GCCCTTCCTATCTGATATAAAAATATACTATCATCCTGAACCGATCTTATCTGAGATCTAAAATCCCAAGTTTGTCTATGAAGAGCGTATCTAATTATATTAGTGTCTATAATGGATTTTTTGTATATAATACTAATCGATAACGCCTCGTTGGTAAGTGCTACAAGATCTCGTACATTAGAACCCAGAGTTATGGACCCGCATCCATTAGTATCGAACATTTTCTTTTCCAAGTGAAAACCCCGCGTACGAGCAAGACTGAAAAAGTGCTTTCTTTGTTGTGGAATAAGAAGCCTTCGTATTTTAATACACGTATTTAATTTATTCGGAGCTATTAGAGCGGGATCCACTTTTTGGGGAATATGAGTCGAAGCAATAACAAGAATATTTCTAGTAGAAGATTTTTCAGAATCCCTGGAAAGAGAGTTCACTAATAGACCCAGGGATAAGTTATTCGACTCTTTCCCATCCAGATCATGAATGTTCGGAATCCAAATTATGCAAGGAGACATTGCTTTTGCTAATTCGAATTGAAGCGTGAGAAAAAATCGGTTTACTTCCGATATGCAATCATCAGGTATCGCATAGTCCATACTTATCAATTCCAAATAGCTATCATAGTTACGCTCGAGATAGTCACTATCATACCTATCCAAATTATAGCAACTATTCTCGTTCCTAGGTAAAAGACTGTAAATGGTACCCTCTCTATCATCAAAAAGAGTATCCTTATCCTCATCAAAAAGATCATTTTTATCGAAATTGTTAGGATAGTTATCCATGAACTTGTTTAGAGATACTGTAATCAAAGGAACATAGGAGTTTGTCGCTAGATATTTGACCAAATAGGATCGTCCAGTTCCTATCGAACCTATCACTAAAATACCCCTAGGAGGGCATAGGGCTAAGCGGAGCGAAAAGGGTTTTCCATGAGATGGGAAATCCAAAGCATTACCTCCACACGGGGTTTCTGAATAAGTGATTGTCTGATAATGAGCGAGGAATATCCGTCTTTCTGCTAAGCAGGATGTATTGAACTCATAATTTAGTAGATACTTTTTATGAATGTCAATTAAATTTCGTAAGTAAATTGTTCCCGGTTGCTCAATCATTTGATAACCAGAGTTATTCTTTGATAAACGATCACTATTAGTCAGACTCAATAAAATTTGATCAATCCTTTTTTCTGTCGTTAAGGTAGATAACTGAACTATGAATTGCCTTTCTTTATCAGCAATGAACTCACTGTTCAAGATCCAGGATTCTATTTTATCATCAACCCAATCACTATTAACATCTTTTCTTTTTCTTATCAAGGTATAGATGGCTTTACTTGTATGACTTAAATATCTAGTATTTCTCAAAAACGCGATTCGATTGATGGGATTTGGTATAATCCTTATGAGATCGATGAGATTCAAATCTTTCATCTTCGAACGTATGGATTTGACCCCATAAGCGGGACCACCACCCCTTGGCATGTTGCCAGCAGAAGCCGAACCTCGTCTTTCTTCTAGAAAATTTCCTAATTCTTTCAGAATAACGAGAAACATATCCTTTAACCCGAAAGAATTTAGTTCTGATATAGGATACTTATCCAGAAGTTTTTCCAACTCAATCATGTATGATGGAATCACCAAAGATTTGACTTCTTCGAACTCTGTATGTAACTTATTAGAGAATCGAGAAACAAAGACAACATGTGTATGAACGAGATATCCGGTAACAAGAAGAAGGATAAGGATTAAAACGAAGAACTCGCTCAAATGTGTCGATATCAATGGTGACTCATTTTCCAAAATATCTTCGCACACGTGCACAAGAAAATGGTGTAAACACCTACTCGAAATCTCACTTATAGGATTCGGTGGTGAAAGACACAATTTTTCCCGAAGAATTCGCTTGGATCCATCTCTAATATCATGAAAAATGGATACAAATCCTTGAAATTTAGGACTCCTACGTAGTATCGCCAATAGGTCTAAAAAAGTATCTAAAAATATTAAATTTAGATATTCGTGTCCTGTCCGGGTAAATAACAATTGTATTATATATGGTTGGAATTGCTTCAATTTTGAGAGAGTTGAAAAAACACTATTTCTTTGATAGTTTCTATACATCGGCCCTTTTTCAAAGGATTTTGTTAAACAAGGACTGTGTTTTTTCCTCTTTTCGGATGGTAAATATTTAGGTATGAACCCGAAGTTAGATACCCCTAACTCGATTGAACGAATCTCTCTTTTTTTTTTACCGCCGAATGGTTTGTTTAATAAATCGAAGAATTGTCCAAACGTCAAATACGTAAAATCAGAATTACAAGACCTTACCACATATTGATTATTCAAGAATTGAAGTCGATGTGCTTTATAAAAAGAGGATATCAATGAACTTCTATGAAATGGTTTCAGGGGATTCCGCCAATTCTCTTGATCGTGGGATATCATTGAGAAATAGGAATCCATGTTATAAAAAGATTTCATGTTATAAAAGTTATAAAAAGATTTCCTGCGCTTCTTCTTCTCTTCTTCTTTCTCTCTCGTATAGAATGATATCCAATTTTTTGGATTATTCATATTGTTGATCTTGTTGCACAAAAATTCTAATATTGTTCTTTCATTGAAGGATAATTTTGATTTTTTAGAAGTATAAAAGTCATCCAATAAGAAGGGTTTCCTTTTTTTCAAATGAACGATTTGAAGACCTATTGATTCTAACAACGGATTCCCGAGTGGATCATTCGGACGTTTCAATTCATACATGTGGATCTCGGACCTATGAACGGGAATATTACCGAAACTCACAAAGAAAAAAGGAAGTGAGTTAGACAAAAATAAAAGAAACTTGGACAAAAATGGAAGAAACTCGGACAAAAATGGAAGAAACTCGGACAAAAAGAAATAAAGTGACTTAGACAAATCTTTTTTGTCAATAACCTCAGACCAATCAATCGAATATGCATTCATATGTAATCGATCGAACACTACTTGAAATCGATCGAACACTACTTGAAATCGATCGAACACTACTTGAAAACGGCTATTCTGCTCAGAAATGAAATGGTCCAATTGTTCCTGGAAATTCTTACTCCCATTGGACCATTTGTATTTATATGCATTTGGATCCTTATTCATAGATCTCTCGGTTTGATAAATCAAAATAAGAGGCCATTTCTTCTGGTTTTTTTTCCAATTTGAGAAATGTTGGTTGATCGTGTATTTCCTTGTAGGTCGATGATTAAGAATATTTTTTCCTATTTGATACCTTTGAATTACATATTCCGAGTTGCGATGGAATCGATTCCATAGGTTTTTTATGTATCCATAGGTATTGTTTGGATAAAAAGATTCATTCTCTTCGTAAAAAAGAGGAGGTAGAACCACTAAAGATTTCTTTTTTGATTCATCCCTGGAGTTGACCTCATTTATTAATTTTTGTTTTGGATCCAATCCGGACGAATCAATAGAAAAAGAAAATCCCTTATGATACACTAGATCCGGCTTAGTTATTGATAGATTGAATAGATTTGCCATTTCTTGAAATCTATTTTCTGATTCAAAATCATGGTGTAACAAGTATCCTGCCCTATTCCGGTCATGGAATAGATGAAATAACCCAAAAAGTAGATTTTTGTTCAAGAATGAATCGGAACTATAAAGCTCATCTTTCGCAACCCCATCACATCCTGGATCGGATGAAATAGGATGAATTGAGACAGTATTTTGTAAATACATACTTATCTTGACTATATTGGCTATTTCTTTATTTTCCGATTGCCTCAAAAGAACAAAAGAAACATCTTCTTCTTTCTTAAATAACCTCTCAGTAGGATTCAAATCCTGCTGAAGTTCTAACCATCTGTCATATAAAAAAGACCGGCCGTCTCTTGTAGGATTCCCAAGAAATTCTTTGATTTCTTTTGGAAACAAATGATTATTCATCCGCGTATGATATTTCGAATCCTCATCCCTATCAGAGATCTTTTTTCGATACAGGAGCGGAACAGTCAACTTACTATACCAATTCATATTGAACGAATCTTTTGAGTCGTCCATTGTATCATTGCTGGGTCCAATGGAATTCATTGATATAGGAAGAAACTCTGTCAAATAGACATTTTTTCTTTCGATCATCTTTCGATTGTTAATACGATAGATAAGGATCACTACTACAAAAAGTAATACATTCTTGATCGTGAAATATCGATTGCCTTTGCGTGAAAGTACGATACTCCAAATTCGGAAGTCTAAGAGTTTGATAAAACTCTCTTGGTGAAAAAAAATGTGAATAAAAGATACCGCTGAATTGAATTCAGTCCACGAATCTAATAAATAGCGAGAATTCTTGCTCTCTCTAAATATCTCTCTCAATTCTAAAATCCAAAATTGGAACAGATGTTTCTTCATCTTAAACACTCCTAAGATTAAAAATTTTTATATTTAATTGATTTATCCAAAAGATTTCACTTCAATTGATTTTGGTTATTCATGAGGTACTAGGATTCCCACGAAGCATCCATGGCTGAATGGTTAAAGCGCCCAACTCATAATTGGCGAAGTCGTAGGTTCAATTCCTACTGGATGCACGCCAATAGAACCGTACCTCCCATAAAGTCGATTTTAGTTCAAGAATGAATCAATCCGAACTATTTAGTTTAGTTCAAGAATGAATCAATCCGAACTATTTAGTTTAGTTCAAGAATGAATCAATCCGAACTATTTAGTTTAGTTCAAGAATGAATCAATCCGAACTATTTGACTTAAATAACTTAACTAATTTCTTGATTTCTATCATTTTCAATTTACGTAATTCATTAGTTATATTAGTTAACTAATTCCCCTATTTCCATCATTTTCAATTTACGTAATTCATTAGTTATATTAGTTAACTAATTCCCCTATTTCCATCATTTTCAATTTACGTAATTTATTAGTTAACTAATTCCTTGATTTCTATCATTTTCAATTTACGTAATTCATTAGTTATATTAGTTAACTAATTCC